AAAGCCTTCCGTTCCGAGTCATAACATCAGCATTGCAATTGTGTAATTTCCCAATAAAGGCTGCCCACTCTCTATAAGGGATACCTGTGGCACTGCGAGTGAAACAAAAGTTATCATAACCACGATCTAATAGTATTAGGATCGACTTACTGAATCGCGTTAAGAAATTCAATCCTTAAGGAAAAGAAAGACAAGAGGTCCTAGTTGAATTAGCTTCCAATCCTAGCATACTCAAGTCAGCATTCCCAAGGCACCAGCATAATCCGAGTGTCTCCACTCGCTAAGCAGTGAGATCTACTTCTTTCCAAGAAAAGAAAAAGAGATGGAACAATGCGTATAATGAAGGGATTTTAAGCTAGAGGAGAGGAAGAGATCGAAGCTAAGCAGATCGCTTACAGGCCTTTATCCACAGGAGCATCATCAATCTTAGGGCTCACCCTCCGGCCTTGATTCAGGTGATTGACCCTTACCTTAGCAGCACAGTAATGGTGGTTTTGGAGGTCGCATACCTTGGTTGCAGTGACATCGACACGGTTGAAGCTTCTACTTTTCTTTGGTCCCAACATGACCGACCAAGCGTAACGACCGCAGAAGGTACGGCCAGAGAATTCATCTCCAAGTCAACAGCATGTCGGGCAGATCCTGAGGAGGATATAGCCGAGTGAGTCTCAGACTTGTTCTCCCTTTGTAACTTTCTGGCAAGCGCATCCGAGCAACGAAGTCGAGCTCCATAATTCAAACGAGAATGGAGGTGTGAGATCAAAATGAGACATGGATCGTGTGTTATAATGGGTGACCAGGACAAGGGCACGACTAAAGATTGAGTGAACCATAGCGTACGAAAGGGGTTGGCATCACAATGAAGGGGAGCCCACTACTTGACTACTACTCACACCCCAACTCGGGAAACAGAACGTCAATACAAAATTAGCTTTGTCTGGGTCTGTCAATGTATGAGTCTCAAGTGAGTGAAGTGCCTTACGGGTGTAGGGCACGAACGTTAACACACGGTAAATTGTAAGCCCCAACAACAAAGGAACGGGCATTTTCGGGGACTAGCCCGCTTCCCATTACTCAAGAGGGAAATTCCTAGCACATAATTAAGGGAGCCATGGAAAGGTGACTGAAACACCAGAAACGGCGACTACCCGAGCTAATGATAGAGGCAAGAACACTTTCCGGCCAGGCCTTACTATAACCAACCTCACAGATCCCACTCAATCTTTTACACCGATGTATCGTACTCTCTCGACCAGGTCATCATAAGAAAATACTGCGAAATCTTTCCGAAGTGAGATAAGGAGGGAAGGCGCGCTACAACTAACATAACAGCCAGCTGAAAAACGCTAGCTAGCTAGGCTAGCGCGCAATGGCTTTCTCTGATAGGGGCTCGCTTCTTCAAGCTCCGCCCAACCTATACAAGGTGCTGCTCGCTTTCTCTCAGCCACCAGTGGCTTATGTAGTGGTCGGCATTCCTACGTGCTCCTCTTTTCTTTGCCCCCTACTTACGAATCCAAAGGTGACCTTTGGCTGTTGTCTTGACGCTTTGGTTACGAAGGTTACCGGGGTCTAGGTTTATGGATGGATTTAGTCAGCGAAAGTCCCTCAAACTCAATCAATATCAACAACATGTCGTGACCGGTTAGGCTTGGTTGATTTTGTCAGAAAAGAAAGTTGGTTTCGGGGGTTCATTGATTAGTACACCTCCGGTGCTGGTAAGGTCGGGACCGTGGTCGTCCGTCTCCGGTTTGCCGGCCGATAAGATCTCTGAGATTGACCAGCCAGCTGGGTTGGTTTGGCTATTCCTTTCTATTGAAAAGAAGTCAGCTGTCTGCGCGAGTCACCTTCTTCTAGGCTCCGCTGGACGACACGGCATTCTCGTTTAAATATAGGCCGGCCGTACTTGTGATGGTTCCCAAAGATCCAATATGACCACTTAGGTCTACGTTGCCGCGATATTGTTCTATGGAAGCGGGCGGGCTGTTAGAAGTTCGGCCCGGTTTTTTTGGGGGGAGGGATTGACCTTTTTAACGCATATTCAGTCGTACCGGCATGGCCCCACTGATTTGTTTTCGATCGGAGCATCAAGCAGCGCAACCCGGTTCTACTTGACTAAGCCCCGTGCTCGTCCAAGGAGGGAGTTTGCTTTACCCAACTCCCTTTTTGATAACAAGGCAGAAACCCCCGACCCGACATTCATTAGTTTCGAATGAAGAGTGCCCCAGCAAGCACCTACTCCTATAAAAATGAAAAGCGTGACTTTACTAAACAAGCAAGAAAAGCTCTTTACTAAATAGAAAGGAGCGGAGCAGCTCGACGTAAGGAGAGGGCTTGAACGCTTGTTGCTTTCTTCGCATGCTTGAGCGCATTAATAGAATACATATATATATATATATATTAAGGCTTTACTTGAGTTTTCAATAAGGTAGGTTTCTTACTTAGTGCTTGTGCTAAGGGATTTCTCGCTTACTCGTTAGAGTAAGGAACGAAGTGCTCGACTAAAAGGAGAGGATTGTAAGAACTCGACCAAACAAGCAACGAGCGCAGCTCAATCCCTTGCTTTGTTCTATAGTAAGGGGCCTTTTCAATAAGGCTCGCGTAGGGGCGCTCACGTTTTTTGGCTTACCTAAAATCTTCGATTTTAAAGTTGGTAAAGACCCACCCCTTGTTTCAGTCAGAATGAGTCCCCGGGACCCCGGGACATTGGCTTCCGCCAACAGTGGACTATTAAGGATCGCATCCCGCGCATATTCTACATTATAGCCTGCAACTGATTCAGCTTCCGCTTCTGGGAGATCAAACGGAGCTCGATTAGTTTCTGCTAGACGAGAAATGAAGAACATAACCAATACAGGGAACAAGGGAATACCGGACCATATCTGCTTTTGCGCCATGACAATCTCACTCGAATTACGGGGACCTACACATATTAGTACAGTATACCGGGGTCCCCGGCCAGAACCACACGTGCAAGTTTCCCTGCATGTGGCTCGTCCGCGCTTTCCGAGGCGCTGCCTGTGACTCAGCATGGGAGAAGGGGGCGTCACACTTTCGTGTTTAGAGCATTGTCCGAGTGAATAGGCAGCGCCTACCAAGCAAAGCTTTCTTGAAGAGGCTGGGCTGGTTCCTTTTCGGCGCCCGCATTTTATTTAGATGTTGGGGCAAGGCAAGCCCCAGGAAAGTATAGGTTGGCTCCCAGCTCCATCTCGGCCGGCATCCTGCTCTCGCGGGGGTGGGGTCCTGGAGCGAACTACTCATTGCTGTCTTGCCCCAACCCAAGGCCGTTAAGGTTGGTGAGGAGCATTGTTTTGAGGGAGGGGAGGGAAAGCGTGGTTGACAAGCCACTTCGAGGAAGCGACTGGAGTGCTTTCATCAAATGATGCATATGGGCTGAGCCATTCCCATCCCAAGTGGTGGCCCGATTCGGCCTGGCCTGGTCGGGAAGAGATTCACATAGAGACTTTTGCTATCCGGGAATATCTTTCTATGTTAGCTAGCGGGGGCGGGCTTTCCTATGATAGTCCCGCTGCGGCCTCTGACCGTCCGTCACGTCTCATCTTGATTTGGCTATACTTGTATGTAGCCAGCCATGTTAGCTTCACATGAGAGCCCTTTTTTTAAAGGCTAAAAAGGCACTCATCAGTCAGCTCGGCCCCTTTCCTATTCAGCTTTGCCGCCTATTAAGATAATAGGTCCCGTTCAAGCGGCCCGCCTTTATTCATCTATACCAGCTGCACGACCCAATAGGAACGATTTCAGCGCCCCTCTCTAGATAAGAAGCAGAACGCGCCATCACCTACAGCCCTTTCCTCTGCCGGGGACTTCCACGAAATGAAAACGGGCGGCATCGTCGTATGCTCGACATTGGTTGCCCTGGTTTATATCCCGGAGTACTCCTATGGCCGATCTGTCACCCAACCTACTTAAACAACCTAAAGGCTTGGCCCCGTCCCGTTTGGTTTGGAGAATGACCCTTATGGCATGGCTTAGTCAGTTATTCTCGCAGTTCAGATAAGATTCGGACCGCCACTTCTCTGAAAGCATGGTTCTTGCCTTCCTCTTTCCTCCCTCCTTGGAGCTCGTCCATTCGTTAGGTGATCCCTTGCTCTCACGTTCGAGTGTTTGCTCGTCGTTTAGGCCGGTGAGTGAGATTTCTGCTCATTGCAGTCACCTCCGGGGTTCTTCGCACCTGGATAGTACCAGGACCCTTGTGCCCCGGCCCTTGATCAGATAAAGCCGCCCGCCCTATGACCCAAAACAAAAAATGAGCCTTGCGACGAGACGCGGACATTCCCCATGCTGCGGTTCCCTCCGGTCCGTTCCCGGGTTGGGTTAGGGGAACATCCGAGCGATTGCCTTCGCGGATCCAAACGCGCTCACAAGGCGCACAATAAGAATAAGACCAATAGAGACTTCATAAGAGACCATTTGAGCTGCAGATCGTAATGCTCCTAGAAAGGCATATTTCGAATATAGAGGAGTGAAAGTTCCCAACAATCAACGAGTTGATCATACCCTTCTTTGAACCGTACGAGCACGTCCTCTGTCACCCCCCCACCGCGCTTACGGCTCTATACCCCAACCCAACTTGCTCTTGCCCCCGGTCCTCCCTTTCTATTCCTCGGCAAGCGGACCGTGGGAGCGCCTAGCACCCATCAAAAAGCCTTGCCCATTCCCGAGCGGGAACTATTTGCCCTTGAAGCGGCAGGTCACGAGCCCTAAGGGGGCGGCCCTCAGACAAGTTTTTAGCCCCCGAAAGAACTCGTCGTAACCAGTGCTTATAAAGGACCAAGTCCCTATAAGAGGCGTCGGGGGATACGCCTCTTCGTGCCTCCGGATTTGCTATATAAGTCTCGGAAAGCATACGGTCCAGGGCCTCCGTTCGAGAAAGGCCGTCGGCTATTAGCGGAAACTCGGATTCTGCCTTGTTGAAGTCCTCACGAAGGACTTCACATATTTCCACTCGCAATTCCCCATTTTCAATAATGAGGCGCTGCCGAAGGGCCTCCTCTACACTTTCTGGGGGGATGGATGAAGAGGAATGAAATCCTGCATGTGCGGGGGCCGGTGGTTAACGGAGGCACCCTCCTTTTGTTCCCCCGTCTCCTTAAACGAGTCAAAAAGCTCGCCTAGGAACGAGGAAGAATCGGTTGGCACTCCTCCTCCTCCCCCTGAGGAGGATGCTGTCGTTGGTAAAACACCGAAGCTTGCATATTCATTCTCAAAGAATGAGAAAAGGAGAGGTAAAAAAAAAAAACAAAAAAAAGAGGGCCCTCTCAAAAAAAAAAGAAAACGGCGGAACCGCAGTGCTCTTAAAAAAACCAGAGAGCACAACCTAATATAAAGATAACAATCAAAATGGAAGATAGAAGCTATAGAGAAAATAAAGAGGAAAAGGCAGAACCAGAAGAATTGTGTGAAATACTGGATAAGATAGTTAAGGATTTGATCGGACATGGTACATTTTGGCTCCCGAGATGAGAAATTCAAAAGTGATAACTCCAGTACGTCAGGAACGAGCAACTATTATATTCTTATGGTTCGAGTGTTCACTAATCCGGTTAGTCAACAGGCGCCATGATAAAGTCGGTCCCTTTGAGACCACCCAAAATCCACCGTGAGTGAGTGATCACCGTGGCTGGAGATAACAAATACTGAGGAGTAGTTGTAATATCCCAACCGGCTCCCATATCATACAATTTCCAGATAAGACCAAAGCGAATGAGATTTTCATCCACTTGGGATCTTTTCCAAGATCTCGTACATACGGGGGCTTTCATCAACTCATCGATGGACACAAACTGGTCTAACGCCGTGGTATGGTACCAAGAAACTAGTTTTAACCACTGTTTTACCCAACGGAGTAAGACAGTGCGTTCTAGAATTTCCCGCTCACCATCAAACACCAGATCTGAAGGAAAGAAGGAGAATTCACTCCATACTTCCCAGCAATTTGAACAAGGCCTCGTATCGACCTACAACCAGTCAAGGCCCTAAGAGAGATTGGGGGTAAATCAACTTGAAGCGATTTAACCCAAAACCGCTTAGCAAACTCGCACGCTCCAGAAGAAGATATAATCGACTTCGGAAGTGAGATTTTGACGCCTAACTGGTCAAGGATTTCTCTATAAGATTGAGCAACCTCCTTATCAGCAATGACAATGTCATCACCGAGTAAGGCATAGTTCCAGAATGGTTTGGTTCTACTTGGATCCGCTCTTTTAGCTGCCATCCACACCACAAAGTGGTGGGACAGCGAGAAAAGTGACCAAGAGCCTTTATAACCTAAAGGCTGGCCGACCAGAAAGCTCATAATACTTCCTCGTAAGGAAGGGGAGGGCCGACAAGGAAAGTATTAAGGCCCAAAGAACTGTTAACCACTGATGATGCAAATGTCGAACCAAACAATGATTCAAACATTGTATAGATAACAGCAAGTGGCCAACGGTCAGTTGCAGACTTTAAATCAAATGAATAGATATCTATTAGAGTTTTCTTCTCTTTCAGACGCCGCAACGGACGTTCTTGGTCAAAACATCAGTTCTAATTCTAGATAGTACCTTGAATGCCCAATCGTGGACAGGGGATAAAAGTCGTTGCTTAATAGAATTACATATAGCAAACAAACGACGTTTACCACCCCCCTCGATCACTTGACATAACCTACCTGTCACCAGGGGAACACCTTCATATGCATCAGCAACAGTTGATACCTGAGGACCAACTGCCCTTTCAAAATAATCCAGGTCCCACAAGGAGAACTCTGTCGTCCTGCGAATATCCAAAGCATAGTTCTCTGGAACAAAAATTTTTGATTGAAAAGTACCCTTAGATACTTTCGGGGCGAGTTCCACCAATTTGGCTAAAGAGAACCATGAATATTTTCACTATCACGTCACCGCGAGTATTCCGAGCCCTAAGCAATACCTTTTTCTTTTTTGATTCTTCCTTGGCCGTGTGGAACATGGATTAGCATTATGTCATTCCTACAAGTGATCGCCCATCCAGGATTTTTTGAAGCGCTGCTATATGAGGACTTCGAGATCAAATATAATATGTTTCTTTCCATTCCTCGTGAGCCACTTATTTCTCCGAAACAAGAGATCAAAGTGATTTTCCTCCTTTTTCCCAATAAGTCGACGGCATTACACCATTGGGATACTTCGAATAAACTAGAGTACATATAGGATACACCGGTGCTAAAACCTTTTCTCAAGATATCCTCCAAACTGTTGGGGTCGTTGCTCCGGATGTTGTTCCCCCGGTTTGAAACCAGTTGGTTCCGTAGTTTTAGAATTCTGCTGATCCCAAGTACTCCATCTCCATCATTGCATATGGGAATATAGAAAGTAAAGAGGAAAAGGCATGACCAGAAGAATTGTGTGAAATAAGTGAATTTATCCAGTTGAGGCATGATTGATTGAGAAAAAATTCTTCCCTCCAGACAGACGGCCTGTAGAAGTTGTGTTTTTGACTATAGAGAGTTGGTTGTTGACCAACGAAAAGCATGGGAAAAAGAAAGATGCACCAAAGAAGTGAAAGAGGGATGATCCCAGTTATAAAAAGAGATCCGAGTTTCGAATCGCTTTTATAACCCGGTGGTATGGAAGGCTTTGCCGTGTACCCGAATTGAGAATTTCGGTTAGATGATTGGCATAAGTGTTTTCACTAAGCGCCTCCCCATTCGGGTAGAAAATAAAGCCCCGAATAAGATGTCTTTTTTCAAAGACAACTTGAGGATCGTACCCATCTTCCACAAGTGCGGCAAAAATGTGTTTTTCGATGGGCACTTGTCTGCCAACGACAGACTCTAGGGCCCCTTCGGTATAAGGCCTCCCCCACAAATTGGTCCGCAATCGACCATATAGCTCCGCTCTTCGGGCGTTCTCCTCCATAAGTGGAGGCTCCAGCTCGGGAATCACAGGCTGCTGATTCACGCTAGCTTCGCTGGATTCACCCGAAGATGGCATCGGTTCCAACAAGACACGTTCCTCGAAACTTCTCCAGCCCGAGGTCGATGCGCCTGTTTGAACGTTGGAAGGTTGCTCCGCAGCAGGATTGGGAGCTGGTTGCCCTCCCGCGGGATCCTGCATATGAAAGGTATACCCCCCCATGCCCGAAACCGCACAAGTACCTATAAACACAGTCAACACATCAGAGAATACAAAACCAATATTTTGAACTACATAGATACGAATACAATAGCAAAAGAGGGAGGTGAAACAAAGAAGGGATATATACATAAAACAGACTACTCGAGAGCCATACCTTTTATTCAAATGAAAATAATAAAGACGAAACAGAAAGATAAATCCAAAAAAAAGTATTCCTAAAAGAAAAAGATTGAGACCTGGGATCCTCCCCATTCCTTCTTTTCCTAGAAAACTTGAAAATGAAACACCTAAAAAAGCAACAAGACCCCTAAGTAGTACCGAATGCCTGAAAATCTCTTTCATAGTAAGATTTTCTTCTTTCTTTCTTTCTTCGCCACAAAAGGGCTTTGGGAGTCGAACCCAATTCTTCTCTTCCGCGACCCCTCCACGAATAACGAGAAAAGTTTTCTTCTTATCTACGATAATTTATGTTTTGCTGCGGCTGTACGACATGAGAATAAGTATACAAAATAAGGGTCAAACCCGCACTGGAAAAATGTTGACCACGATTTCTAGCGCTTTGCTTTTCAAAAACCATTTGGATCAGTTCCCGGATCATTGATTAGATTCGCGGGGAATAGTAAGAGATTCACCGGTATTGGGAAAGGAATCCCCGAGTTTAGCAATAGAATCTCCCGGAAGAAATATTAATTGATTCCCAGGGTTTCTACCTACCATACGCATCTTGGCTACCTTTTTTTTCAGATGCAGGAAGGGATTAAAGAGGAAAATCTTCGGGCAGGATTATTAGGGCTAAGGGAATTTTGGTATCAACTCTTGATAGTTACGACCCTATACGACTATACCTTTTACCGGATGAGCCTAGCTTCGCTAACCTATCCTACGCCTTTGCCGATCTCTCTTTCTAAGCTAAGATCGGGCGTGATTCCTTAGTTACCTAAGAGGAATAGTCCGCTCAGGGAGTTGATCTGCTCTTTTCTATGTTATTTCCCAGGAGAGTTAGCAAGATGATGCGTTTTAGCTAGGTTAGGGCTGTAATCCCTTCTAGCCAGTGGGGATGAGGGCGTATAACACAGATAGATCGATAATGCTTGCTTGAGCAATCCAAGTTTCCGGAATCATACGGACTTTCCTTGGAAAGCTTCTCAGTAGACTATGGGCCTGTAAAGACAAAGACTGCAAGGAATTCTCTCCTGGACTTCTTTTCAACTGCTTTTTCGCTCTATTATATGTTATTTTTTCCGTCGGGGGATTTCACGAACGGAATAAGACTTGTTGCCTTTTGTAACTAGAAAGCATGTAACTGCTAAGCCTACTGCGCTAGAATAACACACTAAGGAGATAGCCCAGGGTGAATAGGCAAAACCTTACCCTTAAAGAGGAGTGGCGAAGCCAGGAACGACAAATGAGTTGAAGCTTGAAACTCTTCTTGCTTACGTAATTTCATGAGTGAAGAAATCCATACTAGTAGAACTCCCGGTGCAGAATCTCAGGCTTTTGGCCCAACTAAAGGTCTGTCTCTGCTTGTAGCTTTCCTTGTTGCTGGCATTGAATCCAATGCTTTAGTAATTGAATCACCGGCAGGAATGCTAAAGTCTTCATAGTCGGGTTAAGTGTTAGCTGGAAGCTAGTCTATCTACTTTCCCGTGTAACACAATATCAAGAGTTTGCCTTCTTGCAGCTAGCTGCTCTTTCCCATCCGGTGGTAGTTGACTTTTTTGACTTTGATGGTGGGTGTGCCGGTTTAAGTGTTTTCGGTAGAGTAAGACAGTGCTTCTGCTTTCGATCGAGAAAAAGTGGCACATATCATATGAGTTATTGGGGCTGAAGAACCATCTCATCTAAACAAGGTCTTTGATGTTAAAGACCTAGGTACTCTGAAGTCTTTCTTGGGAAAAGAGGTAGCTCGTTCCAAGTCTGGTATATTCATTTCCCAGAGAAAGTACACCATGGGTCTCGTACTAACCATACTTCAATTATTTTAACTTGCATGCGGCGTTCACTTTAGGGTGAATACCCACTGGCAACCAAGCAGGACAAGATCTCTATTCGGGGGAGTTCTCTTGTGCGGGAAGAGGACCCTCTCTTTTCGGGCATTTCTTAGGAACATAAATGCCTCTCCTTCCGGGATATGGGCAACTAAAGTCCCTTTCATAGGTCTAAAGAACGGACTCTTCTCATTCAAAGAAGCAGGAATGCAACCTTGATCGATCGCGCTGTCAAGCGGGGGCACTGACAAAGAAGGAGAATGCACCAAAATAGAAAGAGGAATCTCCTAATATGATGTGAAAAATTAGGCATAGGCATTTCTTTTTGTATTACAAGGTCGGGCCTAAAATCATACAATAGAAAAGTAAGGAGAAGGGACTCATGAGGGTATGAATGAATCAAGATGGTATTGATGAATAAAGTGTCGCAGATAGGCTTTTGCATATAGGCGGCTTATGCACTATAAACAGACGAAGACTGAGTAGCTGTCCATTACAGAACGGTAACAGCCCATCCTGCTATCGCATATCAGCTGTTAACAGAGATGCTTGCTTACATACTTTATTTTATAAAGAGAGCCGGAACCAGCAGCCGATAGATAATAAGAATTGTGTTGATTTTCTAGCTTCTTCTCACGGAATTGGCTCACTTTCTATTGCCAGAAGACCGAGACGAGAATCAGTCGCTATCTTGAGAAGACTTCAAGTTCAATCCAAACTCTATGAGATAGTGCAAAACCCGGGAAGAATTCGTGGATAATCAATCCGCTTGAAATTCGATAGAGAAGGGGCTAATAGCAATCCGTACCCAGTAGCTTCTACTTAAATGAAAATGAAAAATGGGGTTTCACCTAGTCATTACGCTGCAGCTTCGTAAAGATGAAGTCTCAGATTGAGAATTAAGTCGGCTTATACCCTGATCAAAGAGAAGCGCGAGGTAGGGGTTCCGCAGAGAGGCGAGAGCAGGTTTTCTTTTATGCGGGCTCTTGGAAATCAAAAAACGAGAATTGGAAATAAGAAGAGGTATTCGTCTTTTTTTATGTTTGATTATACAGATGATAGGACGGGCCTACTCTACTCGCTTATGCTTATGGTTCGATCAAATAGCTCAATAGTTCCGGGAACGGAGAAGCGAGTCACTTTGATCATGACACAATTGGAGGCATTACACGCCGCAAACGATCCGATTCATTTTTTTCCAATTCAAAAGCTGACACTATCTGCCGTATGGTTATCACCAAAGGGAAAGTCTCTATGCCAAAATTGGATTCATCTTTCTAAGCTGCGCATATAATATCTAAATCCATCCATTCCGCTTTCATTTTCTTGTTGCATCTTCTCAGCCTAAGCTCTTTAGCCCACTTTTGAAACTGTGTACCAGCCATTACTAGGCAGGTAGGTAAATGATTAGGTATCCCTAGATGAGAGTTCTTTCTCAGTCATGACCAATGAAAAGTAGGAAATCTCACCCTCCACTAGAAGAAAATTTCTTTTGAGTACATCATTCCATTCAAGGTAAGTCCGGTCAAAAGACCTGGTCCCACTTCGTGACATCTACATCTCTGGCATAAGGAAAATGCCTTCTATGCATCACTTCTATTCTCAAAAATCCTTTATCTATCGCTTTCTTTTTGAAATATTTGAAATAAAAGAATATAACTTCTATAGAATATAGAAGAAAGGAGTGCCACTTCGACGTAGATGGCTTTTGTCGCTTGTTCTCTTTCATCAGTCATTGAGGTTGAATCTGCAGCTATCACTGGGCTGGTAACTACGTTTCTGCTATTTAGCAAGAGCCTTTCCAACCTGCCTAACGTATGAGTATAGAAGATAGAGTTTCACCAACTCGACCATTAAGAGCAATTTAGCATCGAATCACGCTGGGCTATTTCCTACTCGGCAACTAGAAAGGTGCATGCTTCCAGCTCGCTAAGACCAGGAAAAAGAAAAATCATCTTTACAGATGAACTTCTCATAAACGTAAACGGATTTGACCAATTTTCCCTTTTTTCTGACCGAACCCATTCTTTGCCAGTAGGCATCTTCATGACTAGTCGCGTAAGGACTACTTCGATTAACAGACGATATCTTTCTATAATAATGGATTCAAGATGCTGGTGGATAGCTCAGTCAGCCAGTGGAGAGAGCGTGCCCCAAAAAAGGTTGAAAAGCTACATTTCTTTCCTGACTTCTATTCTGCCCTGGAAGGAGCAGAATATGGACAGTCAAAGACTTCTTAGCCAGAAACGAGATCATCAGAAAAAGGATACTCTCTCTAACCAAGCTCACGATCGGGCTCTTTGTCCAAGAACATATGCTTCTCCCTTGGACTCCCAAGGGGCTAAGAACTTGGATTGAGGCCTTCCATTACAGATACATTTTCTTTTTACAATCTATACGCTCATTAGCCCTCTTTCTATAGTATAGGACTCTTTCCAAATAGATTTTCCTACTTACTAATAATTATTATTAAATGAAAAAAGTGAAAGGAAGAAACAGAAAGACCTCGTTTGTTCTTTCTTTATTCAGTTCTATACTGAAAATGGTTGGTGACTTTCGATAACAGAACGGACTTCTCGTCTTTGACATGATTCGTTCTCGAAAGTCTTTCATGAAAAAACCTTACCTTAAAGGCAGCTACTTGTATAGGTCAATCAGCGCCCTCCTATCAGCAGTAGAGTCCTCCATTCCGAGTAAAGCCGCTCACACAATATCATGGTCCTTTTAGAGCTAGGGTCACAGCCTCATCACTAAAGCAGATAGTTTCGCCACAGCCGAGGGAATTTGAATCAATTACTTTGTGTACCGTCCGGAGAAGGCCCCAGATGACATGACCAATCAAGGTTGAGACTGCGAGTCTCCCACTTAGTTAGTGATTGAGCTATCTAGTGCCCTAGAAGTTACACCTGCTGCTTTATCCAACTACGTACCAACTGCTTCTCCTGGTGTTTCATCCAACCATGACAGGAAGAGGAAGATGAGGAATGATTAAGGATGCTTGCCACTAATAGGGCTTAGGCTAAGGCGGAGGGCTTCTTTAAGATATAAATAGGAAGCTCGTAAAACATAGGAATTTCATACTTTACATTCCTCCCCGATCTGCTGAAGCAGGGGTTTGAACAACAATAGCAAGCTTGCTTTCTTTCTCTTCTCATTCAAGGTCGGTCGTAACAAAATCTTAATATTAATCTCCGTAACAATAGAAAAGTAACAGAATACGGGTCGAGTTAAGTAAATACTGACTATACTTACCTATTGGACCACTCACTATATCTATTGATATCCAATAGACAACCAAACAACCTGACGTGAAGAGACTAAGTCTAATTAGAAAGCATTCTATACTCCAGAAAAGAGGAATTCACACTTTACTCAACCATTCATATCTTATGATCCTTACCTTTCTTTTCTTTTGATATTTACGCTTAAGCCCTGTAACTTATAATCCTACTTCCAGACGTGACTACTAACTTTATACTTCCAGGCCTTCCTTCTCTGCTGAAGTAAGGACGTCTAACTAAAGAGAAAGACGAATCAAGCCCGACATTATGATCAGGCGGAGATTCCGTAAAGAGGTATTGAGCAGCCGGAAAGCATGAATTCGGTTACGCAACAGGAAAAGATCGAATTGAACTCTTTTGATTGGTTGAGACGGTTTCCCGTCCTTCAAAGAAGATTCCCCTCTTTTGCTCCGTGGCATTCTGAGAGTTAGACTTTCTGGTCCAATAGGGGGCTATCTAGTCTTTATAAGTCTTTTCAAGGCCTTAATGCAGAAAGTCAGTAAGTTAAATGAGGGATTTCGTCTCTGTTCCCGGATTTAATTCATTTCTTTCTTTCAGTATAGGCATAAGCCTGATAATAGAATCTCTTTACCTTTACCCGCTAACTGCTCAACGGGCTGGGATATCTTTGTTGAAGGTTTAGTAGTTGCAGTAGGCCTTGTAAGTCACTCTATGTAGGACTCATTAGACTTTGTCTATTCCCACCGGTCCGGTAAGTGGTACACTAGAGAATGAGATCCTTATGGGGCAAAGCCTTAGATCAGATCCTTTATCCCACGGGGCCTAAGCTGAAAGATCATAGGACATAGAAGACTGACAGGCTTTAGAAGCTAAGCCGGAGCTTCAAACTACTTTGCAATAAATTCCTGCATCTTCAAAGGTAGGAGAGGCTGTCTAACCCCACGGAAGGAGAAGTCTTCATCCTTCTATTTCAATACCAGCCTTACCAGAGACAGATCTTGTAGGCGCAAGGAAAGACCTGATAGTTTACCTGGGCTTCGTAACCCTCCTTCAACACCTCTAGTAGGCGTGAGTAAGTCTGAAAGAAAGCTCTTACCGCAGCGGAGTCAAAAAGAAAGAAGAAAACAGATTACAGGACTAATGTTTACTTTACTTAGAGAACTTCCTAATCAACCACGCTTGCACACTTGCAGAAATATTGACTACTTGCTTGAAAGGGAGGAAAGATCTTTTCTTTCTTACACTCCTAAAACTAAATGCAGCCGTGATCTTATATACGATATCCTTTCGTCACTGCTGAATCGAACTAACTGCCAACAAGAGCAATAAGATCGGTTATTCATTCAACGACAACAGATGCCGATGAACTAGCTGCTTCTTCTATAAAAACAAGAGCTCCCTCTTTTCTTGCTTAGGACCGGTCCATTCAGCATTCTGTCTTTTTCTTACAGCTTATATAATTTGATGCAGACGATGTGAAATGCTTTCTTGATCTCCTAATCGGCGGTGTAAAGCCGCTAGGAAGTCTTCTTCATTTAGGATGATTTCTTCTGTGCCATACACCATTCGGAATGGAGTCTGTCCCGTCGGTAAAATAAACTAGTATAGGTTGGTTCTTCCGAATGCCCATAAGACCACTTCCTCAATCCTGAGCATTGATCTCAAAAGATTTGGCTAACCTCTTTCTCAAAATGGTATTAGTGGAGTCAGCCTTGCCCTTTACGAATCTTCCTCGGTTGGTATTCTTAATCGACTCAAAACTTCTGCTTTTAGCTATTGTGATCTTTTTCGCTGGTTGTGGTGAAGCTTATATTGAATTCGCCGTTGAAGGAATAAGAGAGACCATTGAAGTGAAGAAAAGAAGCTGTTCTAGCTATACTGTGTGACCTACCTCCTCCTTTCGCTCTCTTGCTAGAGCTGGTTCTAAGCCTACCTTTTCCTTCCCCCCGGCCCATGATTTCGATAGTTACCTAGAAAACAATTATTCCAAGTGAAACGATAAGCATGTTGGCTTGGGTGAACCACCTTATCTTACCAGACATTGATGTCTGCCCGAACATCGAATTTTCTCTTTCATATGTATATTGTCACTTCCCCTCATTAAGCTAGCTAGCGGTAGCGCAAGTGTCAGATAAAATTGATGAATGCATTCCGAGATCCACCCCTGATAACATTTTTTACAAGGAATGTGACCTATCTGATAGCGAGACTTCTTCGGTAGCTTACTCAGAAAGAGACCAAACACAGAAGTAATTGAATCATAGTTACGTTGCCCGGTCATTCGCAGTGAAATCTTCCCTTATTATTCGCTATATCAGAGAAAGACATAGAAGAAAGTAATTGACCCAAGTCCCACAGGTGTAGCATCAAATTGAGGAGCTTTATCCGTTGACTCACACTAATGAATAATGAACTGTGGAATACCAGGATGTGGAATTCAGTCATTTCTCTTTTGATTATTCTACGCTTGTGGTGTGGTACCATCTCCTTATCCCGAGGCGGGGCTCTCTCTCTACTACCAGGGAACGGGTTAGAATCCCCATCGCTGGAGCACTACAGGCCTAACTTATTATTCGATATAATGAGAAGCACATTTATTGAACTATAACCCTTATCCCCCAACTGATCTACCCAGTAATGTGATGAGTTCCGACCTCGAAGGCCCAATCCTTCGTCGTACGGAATGAGTATGACTTGGCTACAAGGGAAACAAAGCGCCCAAGAGATCTAGCTTCTTGGAGGACCGGTTGCTAGCCCCATCATCATCCCGAGCTTTTCACCGTCGGTCCCATGACTGCACGAGCCCTATGAACTAGCTCTTCCGTGTCCGCCGAACTGTACGATGGAGGGCGTTCAATTCGAGTATTAAATTTTCCCAACCGGGTGAGCACCGTTAATGTATCTAGTAGATAGACTCTACAAGGAACCTGGCTCAGAGGAAGAAGGACATTAGTTTGAAGTCTCGAGTCTCTATCCCCTCTATAGTGCTGCTTACAAGGACCGGTTTCCCTACTACCGTGTCATGGCGATATCTGCCTCGAAACCCTCGGCTTGCTTCGTCTCCTAGTGGTGGTTTCCCGTGGAGCGACCGTGAGTCAGGTGGAGTAGCCCTATTCCACTCCATCTACCTCCTGAGACAATAATCCACCAATAGATTTTTTTGTCGAGGTAAGGTAGAGGATAAGAGGTTTCCCAGGCTGTGGTGCTACGAGATGGCGATTTATCGTATAGAAGATCACGGCTGCATTTAGGAGTGATCAATCTCACAAACTCGAAATTTATTAAGAGAAGAAAGAATTGACAAGAGCCTATTCAGTTAGTCAGAAAGCTAGATCAAGAAAGCTGCACCCAATAGAGCAACGCCTTGAGTAGACCGATAAGGTCTCGCGAAGCCGGTCACCGTACGCCTACGATCCTATCCTCCTATTGAGGAGAGCTCTTTGATCTTCTTTCTTTTGTTCAATTGTGCATGCTTTGCTTAACACATGCAATCGAAAGAATGTTCGATCATCAAACTAAGCAGTTTCAAGAAACAACCGCTGGTCCCATAGCAAGAAGCGCTCGATCGAGGTAGTAATTGCTGGTACGTTTGCCCATCATTTGCCTAAAAATCTTAGAGATGTGGCCTTCAAAGCAAAGAGATAGCAGCGGAGTCTATCTTAGTGAGATATGTCCTGAAAACATCTGCTTTAGATCAGATCACCTTGTAACATTAAGAGAGCTCTATCTTAGCCTTTCGTGCCCCATTAGTCCTATGGCTCACTTCACTCGTCCAATAGCGAGTTAAGACTTTCTCATAATGCAGCTTTGCAAGAAAGGTTTTCGTTCCCTCCGCGCACAAGCCGTACTCAGCTACAGACAGGGTTCACCCTCGGGGGTTCTGATAACCAATGCTTCCTACGCTCCAGCCCCAAACCCCTGAGTCAGGAGCTACCTTTTGGTGAATATCATAAGTCATCACTGAACCCCACGGAGACTTAGGAAGAACTAAAATCGGATATATCAGCCCATTACTCAAAGCCTTCTCATCCATCCTAGGACGAGCCTAACGCCTGCCTAAGGTCTAGAATGAGGTTTTCATCAAAAGAAAGAGTTTGTCGATCGCTCAGTTCTTTTCATGGATTTCTATAAAAGGCAAGTTCACTCCCTCCTGGGAAGGAATATGAGAACACCTTCTTCTACCAAATGAGGATGAAACAAACCCGCTACTTAGATCAAAATCCATTCGACTCTCGCCTTACCTATCTCTAACTACCCTTAACTACACTACCTTTATCTAGAAATAGAAAGACTGAGGCATTGGGGGCATCCTTCTTTTATTGTTGCTAATTGCTATGAATTACCTCTCCTGCATCCTCGGCATAGAACCAGGGGCTTTCAACATCCTTAATAGCCTTCTCCGCTCTTTGCTGATAAAGTATGGAAACCACTTTTGTAGCCTAGCCTCTTTGTTTCTTTGTTTAATGAATTCGATGAGAGCCTTCTAAATAGCCACCAGCGCTTTCATTATCCTATTCTTGTGGTCTTTAAAGGTGAAGGGATAGGCTTTTCGAGCTAGCTCCCAGGTTTCAGCCAGTTGCAAGGCTGGATTGACAGGAGGAGTCTTTTCAGAAGAAGAATAGGGGACCTCCCTTACAACACTTTGTGCCCTTAGGTCTCTTGCCTTTTTCTCTTCTTGTCCCTATCATTACTTTCCTTACTCTCCTCAAAGCAAAGCTCTCCAGCGGCAATTGAGCTTGAATACGGAACATAAGACATAAGGAATGAGAGCTCCATTTGACACATTCGCTGTTAAAAAAGTACATCTTGTAGCTGAAAGTCGTCCAAGTCTTCTTTATCCTATCCGTAATGACCTGCTCTATTTCCCCTTCTTTCAAGCTAATTGGAAAGAGGATCGCTTATAGCCACTCTTGGACATGCAAGATCTGATTCCCACTAACTAAGTGAAAGCAGTTCTACTATGAAGAAAGGGTCTCAATAGGCTTTCTAGTCAATCTGACCCACTGGCTCGATCCATAAGTGGCAGATAGCCCGGCTCTTGATCCGGGCTGGTATAAAGAAAGGCAGACAATAAAGCCGAAAAGACTCTGTCCGACTGATGATGCTCGTAGAAGTGTAAGGCTAGCTGTCCCCTTCACAAAAGAAAGAAGGTATCTTGTCATCCTAAATTGTTGGCCCTTTCCTGTTCCTGGCCCTATCAGACCAGTGACTAACCTGTGCGCTTCTGCCTGTCAATAAGCACTTCCTCCATTCCAAGGCCATGCCCATACAGACTGACTGCTCTGTGTTCAGGATTGAACTACCCGCCTGATGGTAAAGGTAAACGACGAGATAACTAAGACTGAGAAGTGGCTTAGCCTCTTTTAGCACACATTGCACTCTCTTTATCCAATCTGTTCCTGAATTGATCTCTCAGTATCGGGATTATTAGCACTCTTTCTTATTAGTAGCATAAGTCACTTCCACTACTATATTTCCATACAATCTCTTCTTTATCTTCTAGAGGAGGCCCGGGGCACGAAGAACAAGGTAACGGATGGAAGATAGATAGAACGAGGTTACATTGGAACTGGCAGTCAAGTAATCAAGCTACTGCCCTTCCAAAGGAGCAATGCGTAGTCACGGATCAACCTCCGACTTGAAAGACTTGGATGGCGTGCCCGCCTCTTTGTCGCACTACTCGATGGTCTCTATCTATTGACATAGATAGGTGTAGTGTCCCGAGGGCGTGACATCTGCTCGAAGTGGTCTTTTTGCGAGAAGTTCTTTGTCCGGGTTTACCGAAAGGTGTAAAAGCGCAGCCTAGCCTAAGAACTACTTTTAGTGCCCCAAAAAATCAGCCCGCTTTAGGGCGAAATCCTGTTCCCGCTTATTCGATCGGACTTTATCGATCTGAATGATGCTTAAAAGCGTCTTTGTCTTAGTTTCGAAGTCTGACTTTCTTTCCGGTATGAATGGAGCCTTGTTTATTACTATAGTTGGAAAGAAAACATAGAGCCTATGGTCATCTTTGAGGTGCCCTTACCTCAGAGTCATCTTTGATGTGCCTCAATTTGATGGCTTAGGACAAATGAGTGAGTGATGCTTGGGGAAGTATCACGAAGGGTAGCCAATCGATCAGGACTAGGAGCTGCACCAAGACGGATTAGCTCGCCAATTGAACAAAAGCGAGGAGCAAAAGCACGCAAGCGAGAAGAGCCGCTATAACAACGCGATAGAAGCCCTAAGCTATAGCAATAGCGCGCTACTCAACAAAGATGGAAAGTATACCGCAGAAAGAAGGTCAACCTGACCCCAGGTAATCACAGCTTTCTTCCCCTCAGGTCAAAGAGTAAGAACTCGCTTTCGAGCTAACCAACCATGGAGCTACCAGCCAACAAGAGTTCTCATTCACGGAGAACTAAGCTTTGACAACTATGACAACAAGGTCCTCTATTTGAAATTGGAATTTGATAGATAGGCTGGCTGCCTAGTCAGCATTAACATAACAAAGGCAGAACACCATAACCAATAGTCCTCTTGAGGTATCTCAGAATTCGTTTGACAGCCTGAAATCGACATAAATTGACAAACCTGTTTAACTGCATATTTATGTGATGTCTGGATGAGTAAAAGTAAGCTAACTGACGTGGCTGGCTTCCCATTTACAGTACGGGATTCTTGAAGACTTGAAAGCAGCTTATCTCATCATATGCTATTTATGAGGAGAAAGAAAGACCATGAATTTCATATCGTATGCTCTCTCTTCTATCGTGTATCACCTCCACCCGATTCAGGGATTGAAAGGAGTCAGAGGCTCAAATTGCTTGAAACTACCTTACTTTCAAAGTTGCATTTAATCCCACTAAGAAGTGAATCAGAGGATTCTTGCTTTAGTCTTACTGTAGCTCTCTCTGGGCGGACTGGTAAGACAAGAGAAAGAGATCTTCCTAGGGCTTAGTCCACAGGTGTTCTATAGATTTAACTAGAGATTGAACTCTTAGCCTCTAAAGGCCCTTTACGTCGTCTAACTCAATATAGAAGTCAGAATCGACAAATGAAAGAGTCAAGATTAGGACCTCTAACATACGTTATTTCATGTCCGAAATTTCTTTTTTTCCTTGATTCTAAGCCTATCCCCCGCCTTTTCATTCTAATCTCAGGAAGGGATTGAACGAAGGCGTTATGAGCTGTAGCTTATCATTCTCAGTATGCGGGCGTGGTAACAACAAGACTAACTACAAATCAGTCCTTGAACTGATTATCAATCAAAGATCGATATGATCATTCTATAGAATGACGCATCTCCGCAACATGATGCTTTTAAGCAGCTTTCCTAACTCATGCAAGCTACGTCATAACCTTGGGGCAAATGCCTTAGAATAGAATCTATCAAGCCTGACGGAAGAAAGAAAGTATAATGCATTGGAATCCATTCCACTCCTGCAACTGATCTGATCAGGTAGTAAAGCAACAAACCCGTCTTAGTACCAGACTTTAGATTTAGGTGAAAAAAACCCCTCATGCTTCATAACCTTCCTCTTCAAAGGCAGCAAGGAATAATGCAACTCTAAAGGCAAAGGCCAGAGGGAGGTCAGTAGTTACGGACTGGAAAGTCGATATTTGATGCTTTCTTTTCTGCCTTGCTTCCCATCTCAGATGAAGATCTGGAAGGAGTCTGAAATTTTCATTTCTCTTCCTGACTGAGTCTAGAAAGCGTCTAACTATACATCCTTACCTGACTATCTCACCGGAAAGTCTAACTGCTATAACAATAGATCGAGGAGCAGGCATTCTTGGACCACACAATCTCAGTTTCTTTTCAGTCTCAAATATGACTTGCCGAAAGTAAGGTTAGGGGAATGAGAAAGATAGAGAAGAAGCTAGAAGTAGAAGTCAGGAGATCTTAGCGGCTAAAGTTGCAGATTCAATTCTAAGAAATTAGTCTTTTTTGCCACCCACTAATTGATGCTTTGACTTAGAGCTCCAGTCTAACTTAAGAAGCCTAAACTTGAGAACTTCTTTCAAAGAGACTTCCCCATCGGGGATTCAAGAAAGGCTAGAAGGCAGTCTTAGATATGATCTTTACCACGCCTCAACTAACTTCATTTAGTGGCTTGCTATATATCTCTATAATACGTCTCCCTCCTTAGTCTGTTGTCAGAGCGGCCGGAGACTGGTCTGATTCTTTTACCGCGGGAAAGATGATTAATTGCTTACTGAAGGACTGAGAGATTCTGATTGACTATTTACACTGGGCTTGAATAAAAGAGATTACCTGACTGAGAATACGGATTATGGCTCTATGACCTCAGAGCAGCCTAAGGCAAGTTGATCTAGAATCCCGCTTTATACCATTTTCAAACCTCTCCTTTCAGTCGAGTGGCTTTCGCTCCTTCTTTCACAACCAATTCTCTTCCTAGCAACCTATTTGGGCAAAGTCTAAACCGTACTCCTAGTAAGGCACTCACTCTCTTAAGATAGTTTTAAGACTCTAAGGAAAACAAGAAAGAGATATTTGCAATAAAAAGATTGAGGTTTTTATGTTTATAGTGTGTCAGTTTAAAACTCTGAGATATTTGACCACTAACATCCTTTTTGATGGCTCAGAGCTTCACTCAAAGTCGTGAAGATGCAAATATGTTTTGATTTCATCATGCTGACCTTCATCTTATTCTGTCTAGTGGGCTTTCCCCTTCATTCCATTCTTCCTGATGTGAGAGACAAAGCTGTGGATGAGTGATTCCCAGATGAGGACACGAGAAGGGCTTTTAACTAACTCAAAAGAATCCTCATTAGTAGCAGTAGCCTTGGAAGGAGTTTGAGGTTCACCGATTGACCTAATTCCATCAGTAGTTCGAGCGGATACCACCCCGGATGCATAATATACCGTGCCAGTTGATCCAGATCCTGCAGCTTACCACCCAGTTGGCGTGTGAACACTTTTTAATTAGCATCTGGGCCAGGACCGATTGGTCGGGTGGAAGCAGCATATCCAAGAGAAGTTTCAGCAGCACGCACCTTCCACCCCGAGTGGACAGCTTAACCCCTGTTATCATGAGAAACCGCGTTCCCACCAATCATGGTAAGATGTGACGTTCTGGACCGGGCAAGAAAGGAAATGCTCCCATTTAGTCACCCACCTTCTATCGTGGTTTTCGATTGTAATGTAAAAAGGCTTCTGAACCTACTGTCTTGGGACCTCGACTTTCGATTGTCGATTGCCTTTATACTTTGACCCTTGGCTAGTTAACTGAGCTATATCGGGGACTTAGCCTTCGACTGTTGCCAACTCGGGGGGGATCATCCTGCTTTTATTCGTAAACCTAAAGGAAGGAAGGTCCCTAATTTGCTTCCTCGAAGCGATTCTTCTATCCTAAGTACCACTGGTACTCGGACCCTATCTATGGCTGAGCGAGAGCTCAAAGAAGTCAATAATCCGCTTACAGAAGTTCATCAGCTAAAGGGTTTGAAAATAGTGAACAATCTGATGGATAACGAGAAGATACCCTAAGATAAGGGTGATTCAAAGGGCACCCATGTCGAAGCGAGCTATCTTTCGCTCCCCCGATATGGGCCTTGGCGATATAATCCGTGAAGGAGCTCCTTTACCCGGAGTGCAGATGAGAAGTCTGCCGGTACGTTTATACAAGATAGAACCTCTTCGTTCAGAACCTTTCAACCCAATAACAAATAAAATAGGCCAGGGGCAGCACATCATGAATGCTCTTACTTACTGGTATAGAAGAAGCTGCACATTAATCTTCCTCTATTCTATCAATTCCATTTCTTTTTTATGTCTGCTTTAAATAAATAAAAAGTAAGGTAAGGCACTATTCTTCTCTTTGAGAATAAACTGCTATTGAATCCGCGGAAGGAGAGTCAGCCTTTGCCATTTTGTCTTGTTTATAATGTGGTTGGAATCGTATCATCCATGGCCTTGGAGCATGGTCTGTTCTGTGATCGGATATCACCGACAGAGAAGAGGCCCCAACAACCTTCCCTCTCATTCTCATCTCAGGCTGAGGCAAGTTCTGCTTTTATTACGACAATACAAATCCAAGCTCCGCTTTCGGATATCAATTGCTGCTCCTGTAGTGGCATTTGTCCCTTCTCCTCTTGCTATTGATTCAATTTTCTCAAACCTTCCATCAGGAAAGATCCAAGCAGCACCACTTCTCTGACTAAAACAGCGTATTCTCTTCCTTCGTCCAGGATAAGTAAACCTTGCCTTAGGTCAATCAGGTTAATTCCGAACAGCTGACTGAAGACATTGAATGATTATGATTTGTCACATAGAACAGCTATCATCCATCATTGTTCATTCCGTCTCCTAACTAACGGCACACTGTCTATATCTCTATATTGCAATGTGAAAAGTGAAATGGTAGCTCAAGAATCAGTCCTCCTTGCCTTGTATGTTTGAAGCATATCATATAGCTATCCGGCCAGTTTAATCATAGTTCGTGAAAGGGGTCAGGTCGAAGGTGAGACAAAAGACATGCATGAGAGAAGGACATGTTTGAAGGGAAGGAGAAGTGCTCATATAGAAATGCCCTGCAGCATCACGCCACCCATAGTCGAGGAAAAAGTGACTCCTAGCTCGGCTCGATGCCAAGTTGAACTCTCGTCTCTGGTAAGATGCATGGCTTTGAAAGCACTCAATCTAGGCCATGATAAAGCAGGCGAAATCTACCAACCACGTAGACCCACGGAGCGGTAGGATTGGGACGAAGAAATCCCATGTCCTTGTAAACCCCTAGTGAACCGATAGGTGGGAGCAGAGCAACCTTGGATCGGCAAGCTCTAGATAATGATAAACGAGAGTAGTCAGGAGTGCGGAGCTTCGGGCTCAGGGAGCACCTGGTGCTTGTTTATGAAAGATTAACCGGGCAAGCAAGTGATTTCATACCTTGAGTGTAGTGTGTGCCACCCGTCTGCCGATGGATAAGCAAACCTACCAGCAAGCAGTGGTGGCATCCCTTTATGCAGCCGAGAATTCTTTTTCGTCGCTGACTCTACATCTGGAAGACCTGTCTCCTCAACATTCAAAAGTTCCAGATGTGCATAACCCATTGTTGGAAGCCGTGCATATCTTGCGCGTCTTCAGAATTGGATCGACGCAGTAGCTTTGACGGAACTGACTTCACCTGCTCGGTCCGTTCTGGACCGTCGTATAAGGGTTCTCTGTATCCTTACTTAGTCTCCATTGCTCGTTCTCAAAAGAGCATATCTTCGGCTCTTTTAGAGAAAACAGCTCACAGGGCGTCCATAATCGATGAGATCCATCTCACTCTCACCATCTCCCGTTATCAGAAGGTTTCCAGTTTGCTTAGAGAAAAAGAGGAGGTCAATACAACAATTGCATCTCGGCATGCAGAGTGATATCGATGCAAGGAAAGGCTTTTAGAGGAGGGTTATGCAAGCTTCAAAATATGTAGAGGAAATTGTGCTGAAAGCTGGCCTTCTCATCAAAGATGTCCATTCAGAATTGATATTTCGAGAGGCATATGAATAGTTCATTTAATATATCCCATGCATTCACTTCTCTGTCGGCATCCACCCCGGATGAGTTCGGTTCGATCCCACAGCTTCCGGGTTGAATTGCTCTGTCACCTGGATAAACAGGTTAGCTGCTATCTTCATGCCCTAGCTCAGCTTCCCAGCAATCAATCCAGTTTGATTTTAGTTCCCCAAGTTGGAAGGTGAAGGGTGCCGAAGAAAGGAACTCTCGGTACTTAATCATGAGCGAAACATCACACATGTGAAGCTTTTTTCAAATAAATTTAGTGTTCAGTTGACCCTCCCATTAATGAGATATACTCGAGAAGGAAGACTCTATCCCTTGCCTGGCCAGTGAAGAAGACATCTCGGAAGAAGGAGTTGGGAAACTTGTAAAATTATCTTACCGCTTTCAGGAAAGTCTACCTTCTTCTGGCTGGACTTATGGAGCGGCGATACACAACTAGCAACCCGTTTCGCCAACCTTTGAAGGAGGTCCGATGACCCAACCCCTTCTACGTTGTGCTGGGCGGTCCCAAAGACTGGCAGGTTTCTCAATGCGAGATGGAACTGATAGGATGGGTTGGAACCCCTCAATCCATTTACGCGGGTGTGCACTTCACTCAAAAAAGAAGTGAATCCAGAAGTGACTTCGCTAGGCTAGCCTTGTTAGTGAAGATTTTTCCCCGGCGTTATTCCTTCCTTCAACAAAAGCAGAATGGATACAAACCACCAAAGAACGAAAGTAAGTACCACCACTCCTACTCCAACTAGTAAAGCTAGCGCCTCGAACTAATCACATGCTAACTCCGGACTGATTCAAGGACCAAGACCTACTTTACGACAACAGATGCGGATGAACTAGCTTAGCTGCTCGGAGAAAGGCTTTCCTGGAAGAAAGTGGAAGACTACTTATAAGTAAAGATATGCTCGTCTTCCTTCCCCACCTGGAATAGGACTTTGCAGAGGATGAACTCACAAATCTCCAGGTCTGGGAAAAGCGCTAACCTAACTTGAATATTACTGCTAGCAATCAATCTTGTTGGGTGATTCTATGGTCTTTTTTTTAGCCTAAATTGAATATTGACTATTGCCATACAGAATGGTCGTAGAGTGATCTTATATTGATTTCTTTTTCCGATTGCTTCTTCCGCTTCCACTGCCTCCCAAATGTCATCTTGGTTGACTTCCGGGTCAACAGGGGGTACACCGGGATTCCCCGGGTTAGAGCATGTGCCCGAAGACGGCCCAGCTTCGTCCATGAAGAGGGTTCCGCTGCCGAAAAAGGCCCTCACAGCCAAACCAATGGCGAAGGACAGACAGCCTGAGCAACCCATCTGCCATAATGCAAAGGAGAGGGCCCGAGACCCGAGAGCAGAGCTTATCTTCCAGAAGAGCACATCAAAAAGGTCAATAGACCCGAGCAAAAGACAGAGACAATAAGACACTGTAAGTAATAAGATAGGGATGGAAATTCTGACGAAATTTTTCGAGGATTCAGATTTTTTCTTACGGCACCATCTGGGGTCTCATTCCCCAGTATCAGAGTGTATTCCACACTTTGATATGGTTGTGTTCTGAGCAAATAGCGTTTAGAACCCTCCATAGTGTCTAGCATTGTCACTATGTCTAGGATGGAAACATCCGAGGGCTGGTGGCAGTGTCAACCGAGCACCTGTAGTGGTTGATCTTAGGGTAATCCCCTTTGACAATATACTACAGATAACCTCAGTCGGTAGCAGAGGGTATTACAACCCTTTGCTCCCAATCCTGGTTGGAACCCAGGCGCCCCCCTACGAGGTCGATTTATTTGACCCGACAAGGAGAGTGGGAATCTTTAAGGATGTCTGTTTTACTGTAGTTTATGATAATATCATGATGACATTATTTAACTTAGTTCAACAGGTCCCTAAATATCCCTGGCGGAGCCTCTTTGAAAAGGCTCGATTATTAAAGGGACTTATTCTTCGAGTTCCTTTGGTAGTCTCTGGTGTCTTCTCAGTTGAGGTCGGTCTTGCTAGCGTTGCGTTTGTCAGGCAGGTGATTAAACTGCGACGGAAATCAGGACTTCTTGCTACTGCCCTCTATTTAAAGCAGTGCAATGTATGTCTTCAGCGTTATTACGCTGGGAGTTACCGTAAGGGTGACTCCATTTCCGTTCCAGTGTCACTGACACGATGTGGGATTCCCCGCATCATTCCAGCCGTTTTGCGTAAGCATATACGTGCTCGGTCTGATCATGGTGATGTAATCGTTAGAATATATTTCTCATGGTTCTCGTTGGCTAAGTTAGTTGAACTGGCTCCAAAGGTAACTAAGGAGACTTTTAGTTCAATTAGCTCGGTCAATCCGAACTATGAGGAGTATATCGGTCCTATTAAGGAGTTCCTTGGACAGATGAAGGAATCTGCTCGTGATCTCTGGAACCGTTACATCCCCATAGAAACAAAACTTTGTAAACTTGTAATTTGCTTTGGACTGAAAAGGAGGAATTGGTCGGCTCAGAAAGCTGGATCTTGTATTTACCCAGGCCAGAGCCAGGGAATACAATTCTATTCTTCCTCGGATCATTGTCTCTGCCAAAGGAGTCTTCCTCTCTAGTAGCCCTTCCGACAACAGATTCAATTGCAGCAGTTACTCTAACAGCGGCAATCGCCCAGGGTTCTGCCCTACTATATTCACATGTTGGCCCAAGGCTCACTCCCAGCCCTAAGCTAAGCCCGCTGTTGGTAGGCCTCTGTACAAGTGATTGAGTTGAAGCTTTGGGTATAGAGCGGAGCGGGACACAAAATAAAGTTTCTATTCAATTCCCTACTCAACACGGTGCCTTAAGGCGAGTTTATGAGCTAATACGGCTGGCTTACTTTTCATATGTGGAGGCAACCTGACGTTAAGCACTGGGGCCAGTCACAAAGGAATAGGCTTTTTAAGATGTTTCAGCTTTCCGCTTCGAAATCAAGCTAGAAAAAGACTAATCAAGTGCTGTCCTAATGAAATGGCTGACAGTAGATCAGAGGTTTCGGCTTGGTTTACCGAGTATTCTTTGATGAGGGCTTGGATGGGACAATGGCTTGACTATGTCAGGTGGTACCATACGACTGCAAGCAGTCAGTAGGTAACTCTTCAAAAGTTCTTTGACGCTCCAGTTGTTGAAAGACACTGGAAAACTTCTCGTTCAGATCCACTGTTAGTTCGTTTTGGATTAATGTGGCGTCTGTACGATGAAGTAGGGCGTCAAGGTCTGGCTGTGAAGGGCATTGCTCTTCCTGGAGTATCACTAGTTCATTCTGTAGTGATACTAGCGAAGAAGGAATATCTAAATATCGGAGACTAGAGAGGTCTTTTTGCTTGAATCGGGAATGGCGGGACTGATTGACCTGTGTCACTTCCTTGCATCAACAGGAAAGTGCTAAGACCAGTAATGCCCCATTATTCTATCAAAGAGCCTAGCAACAACCTATGCGAATAAGGCGAAAACTGCTTCCATCTCAAGCAGGGAAAACAAAGGCATTCGATGCATCTCTAGGGTTCGAACTCCGGGAACGCAGAGAGGACTAAGCCACTACTCAAAAAAGATTGAAAGATCAGCGGTTTCGAACATCACCTATGATAATTCAAAACAGCATTTCTCTAATTAAATGACTTTCAAGATAGGTTATCTTCTCTATATCTGGCAATGGTCAGCATTCTCCAAGAGGCGAAAGACAAATCCCAAGTCAGATCAAAATATGGGTGATCAAAAGATCATGATCCGGAAAGACGAGATGCTTACTTAAAGAACCGTTGTTTTCGCCCTGGGATTTCTCCAATCTTCTACCGAGAGGCCGCTGGAGTAAACTCTGTCTCATCCTCATCCCCCTGGGAAAGGAGATCACGTGGACGGTCTGCGAAGAACAATCAAGGGATAACACCTCAATTAGGGCATTCTAGTTCGACGTGCTACCTTCTCGTTGTATCGATTCTTGGTAGACAAAGGTGGTTTAGATCGAGACGCCTCCTTTCGGGTCCGGGGCTGGAGTTTCATCTTTCTGTTGGAAAACGAGCTTCTGGCAAAGCATCGGGAGGGAGTGTCATTGATCCCTTCCTACTGCTTCTTTGATTCATCAATTCCCATCTATTAATTAGGGATCCAATTCGGTATCTTGCGTACGAATTCATGTTGTCAACGAGGATCTTTGCCCCTTATTGTTGTTTTCCCAGCCAACTTTATAGTCTAATTAAATAAAAAATGGGATTTAGGAGAAGGGAGGGCCTTGTTAACACCATGGTTTTTGTAGATGCGTTACCCACGTCGGGGATAGGTACGTTTGTCACTCGACTGAGCATACGAGGATACTCAATGTGAACATACCCTCTCCCTAACTAGGAATGGCGCATGTTTCTTTCCCGCATTGAGACTTCTCTGGGATTTCCTTCGCACCTTCTAAGGCTTTAGGCTTTTGAGCTCTTGGAGTTGCTTGTTGGGGGTCTGCTCTTTCCCATGCTTGTCTTTGTTAGCGATCGAACCATCTCGAAAGCACTAGGATCCGGACATGTCTTATTGACCGGCTTTTAGACTTTGAACTGACAAGTGGAAAGATACGGTTGGACGTGCCCGCGAAACCATATGATAATGTAGAGTAGGCTAGGCTTGGAGATGAGCATCTTAAGTTTTTTATTCAAAATATGCGCTCTTCTGTACTTCACTTCTGGTAAGTCTCATCGGTCTTCTGGCAATATCAGGCATATAATCGATTCTTTGACCGGCTTTGGTCGAGCAACCGCTACATTTCTCGAACGGCCGCAGCCTACATAACTCGCCTCCCTCTTTTCAAGGAAGTGAGTCTCAGACCGTATGTAGTTCTCGGTCCTTTTTTATACAGTTTCTGGCGGGTGCTTTTGTGGCTCTTCACTCCAGCCCTGAAGTATTCTGTGAGCCCAATCCGCTTAACGTCGATCCCTCACGTACGTTGACCCGCAAATATGGCTGAGTGTAAAACTTCTTATTAGTTCTATCAAATAGATAGAAGCTACATAACATAATAGCATGTCATCACAAGAACTACAAGCTAAAACCACTGATGAGGAACAGTAAGCTTTACGATTTTTCTTCGTTTCCTATCTATGTAAGAAAAAAGGAGACTGGGGCTCTATTCGATCGAGCTTGCCTCCGGTATTTCCAGGCTGGGACAGGATCAAGTTCGAAAAGGATTCAATCCAGCCGCGGGTTCCCTACGGCTACCTTGTTGCGAAAGGGGGGAAAGTTACATATCAGTGTGGATTTTGCCAATTCCACTCTCGGAGTCGTCGGCGTAACTCCGCAGGCCAGTGGCCTTTTTTACCATCACGAGTTAGTCGGGCTCGGATGTTAATTAATTCAGCTACCGTCATGGGACGTATATTTTTTTTTCCTTTTCCCCCCCGGAATAGATGTTTCCGAATTAAAGGATTCGCAGTTTCCCACGGTGATCTAATATCTTTTCAAGAAAATGACGCGAGAATCCGCGGTGAAGAAATAAGGAGATCTTTCTATATCGAAAAAAAGAAAATTCATTCCATTCCGGGACTACGCTCTCTTAGGTGATGATATTGTTATCGCTGATAGAGAGGTAGCCCGCCATTACCAAGATATCTTACACCAGTTAGATGTTAAAATCTCATTACCAAAGTCAATAATATCGACTAATGGTACATGTGAGTTCGCAAAGAGGTATTGGACTAAGTCCCTTCAAAAGGACTTGTCCCCTATCTCCTTACGAGCTCTGACTGGTTGTAGATCGCTCCGTGGCCTGGTCCAAATTGGTGGTAAGTATGGAATTAATTCTATTAACATACTTCAGCGCCTTAGACTTTTTTCTCCTTTTTTCTGTGAGGTTTAATATTAGTTCTCGAAAGTCTTCGTTTCCGTGTAGAAGCAAACTCTCCAAATTTATGACCCACTTTTCCTTCAGTGATCTTACAACGAACAGGACTTTTTCCATTGTAAATTCGTACGGAGCAATTAACGAATTCCGGCAAAATAGAAGATCTACGTGACCAAATTTTCCTGTTCAAAAGAAGATCTTTCTTCTTCTTCATTCTCAACAGGAATGCATCAACAAAACTGCCCTTCCATATAGATCGTCGTGGCATGAACTTAGTCAATAAATTAATTCCTAGCTAACTCCTCTTCCTATTGATCTTGATTAGTTCCAGCTTGTTGAGAGTTCTCTTTTCTTTCTAGATCGGACCCTTTTTTAGACCGTCTCCTGAAACACCTGCTTATCCCGCATTTTCGGAGCCCCCCACTCATTCAATCACTTGCTTGTGATTGCAGCCATTCCCCGAAAAGGGAGAGACGAGGGAATCGTCCGCTCCCGTTCATGTGACGAATCGAACATCGTTAGGTCCCGATCCCGAATTCTGCGAACCACCGGATCTAGACCAAGATCTCCATTACGTCGTACGATATATCGATCCGAAGAACTTACTTTCAGTTGTAAGTAATCCATTCTGCTCCTATCTAAAGTGATGCTAGGCTGCTTCACACAGGTGCGCTTCGCTCGGCCACATGATGAACATGTTTTAAGCTAACTGCATGTCGAGCGCTTAAGCGGAGCTTGTGGTCACTCGTTCCTCGCTTGTTCCAATCCTAGTAAAGAGCTTCAGATCCGATTCTACACTACATACGATATTCCATTCCGGCCCTCACTAGCTCTTCGCTTGGTTGTACAAAGAGCATGCCCGAGGGGGCTACTACGCTCACCGCGCACTTGCATCACCACCTGAGCTTCGCTACCGCTTCGCCCAGCTCCTAAGCCTACCACGAACCTTGGCACGAGAAAGAAGTAGAGCTTTGCTAGTGAATCTGCTCTTTGAAAGCTTGAACGTGTCCCGTCCCTCTTTCTTTTTGAATATGCCACGCGATTCGAAATGATTAGATATTAGATGAAGGGCCTAGAAAATGCAAGGGGAACAGCCAGAACCAAATGCATATTTTTCCTCCCATCCCGTACCATACCATAGAGAAAGAGGAAGAACTTATACTGATTGATGGATATTGATTGATTGCTAACAGATGTTATGAAAGAATTGTTCTAATATCCCCTTAGCTCTCACTTGAGAGTGAGGGGGTCTCAATTCTAACCTAATAAAGAAAAGGCAGAACCATAGCCAATCACACATCTCGTTGCGTTGCTAAGAGGTAGCTGGCGAAAGGCTTTAAACAATGCTCTTTAACTAGGATTGAACTAGTAAACTAGCTGCCATTGCATTGAAAGAAGAGGGAAATTCCGTAGTTAGTCTTCCCCCATCACTAAAGTCGTGCCCTGAGCAAATCCTTCAATGCTCGGTACCAAACAAACCAAGGTGCGTAGCGCTCTCTCTACTTCATAGTCATGTGCCCGTGGGAGGAGACTCGCCTTCTTCTTCTGAGATGGGATGACGAGAATATGCTCTGCAGATGTTTTCAGGAAGAAGCGATGGTATATTAAGTAAGACAGAATCTTCCTCCATAGTGGGAGTCAGATCGAGTGAGCCAAAAGTGAAGCACCTATAGTGAGGCTATCCATTTTTTGGATAGCAGCCTTCATCAACTGATCATCAATAAGAAGTGAAAGGAGGTAACCAATATGCCCATATCTTTTCCTTCTTTCAAACATAAGTAAACGAACGCACATCCCTCTCCTTACCAGTCGAGCACTTCATACCTTACTCTTTCGAGTAAGCAAGTAAACTACACCACACCATGTCTAGCCGTCACCACTTTCAAAAGCTTTTTCGACATATATATGGGATCATGGGTTATTATCGTTTTCGATTGCTCTTGAAGACACACCGTCAACTCGCCTATCCCGAAGAGACTTTCGACCGTCCTCTTGGAATTGGAAGAAAAAGAGGGGGCGAGGTCTTTCCTCACAAACGAAATGAAAAGGGAATGGGATTTTTTCATTTTCTCACGCATAGCTCTAATAGGCCGTTGGGCGAGAAGGGAAGACCGGGCTTCGCAGAGAGGTTATTTAGTTATCTGCAATGAAGCCAATTGCCCTCACTTAAAAGTTCCCCTTTCAGCCAAGCTGATAGCATTTCGAGATTGGCATTGCCTCAGGGTGAAGCACCTACAGCAAACGTAGACATTGACCCAAAAAAGATCGTAGAATACCGGGTTGAAGCGGCTTCAGATAAGGAATATAACGAAATGCAGAATAGAGGTTGCTTAGGGCCCGGCCCGGCAGAGGCCGCTCAAGAGCTAACTCGGATAAGCTACCTTAATTAAGAAACTGTCTGTCAGTGATCATCGACTATGGGAAGGAGAACCATTCCTATTTAAGAGATTTATAGAGAATTTTTAATAGTTACCGCGCCTTGGGTCCACTACTAAGAATGGATCAAGCCATACCCATACCAATACAATAGGTCATACTATGACGCATAAAAGGGGAAGAAATGAAGTCCCTTAAGATAAGAATGATAGCCCGCAACAGACGATTTTCAACAGAAAGAGAATCCAACCTGTTTGCAGAAGATAGGATGAAGACGATTTTGGCCAGCTGAGATCAGAAAAGGATTTCTACCTCTCTTGGCCTATGTTCACTCTTTGGCTCTTTCTTTGAATTCAAAGAGTTGTTCCAAAGGATCAAAACGGCCAGTGATTAAACCTCTTGTCGACCCGACTCGTTTGGCTTCTGTCTTCTGGCTTCCGAAGCGCCAAACCGGCAAATAGTCAACCTATAGAAAGAGGGAAGGAAGGAGTTGTGAAAGAAAAAGCTGCTTGAGAAGCGGAGGAATGCGCTCTTAAAGAAATGCCACTAGTAGTAAGAATTGAGTAGCGAGTTGAGCCCCTACTATGACTAAGAGAAGCTCATCGTCCAGGAGAAGAAAGTCTTACACTCGTTCGTTCCAAGTATTTCACTCGTGGACTATGGTTGATCCTCGTCCTATGTTACTATGCTAAATGAGTTGGCCTATTTGAGTCTTTCCTTTCTTTTGAACGTTAGGCATCGGCACAGGCACAACTATCTCAGTCCTTAGCTAAATTCTATCGCTTCCTATTCGAACCACTGTGGTACGTTCTCAAGACAAGAGGTCCTTGCTTTATGAGACATCGTGCCGCCTACATCAATCGCTGCTCACGGACCTTGCTTATGAGCAGCAGAGCTAAGCCTTGTTCTATTGCTTTGGTGCTTCCTACCAAGACGATTTCGTTATGCCCCCGGAATTTGCATCGACCGTCTAAACAAAGGGGGAAGAAAGAAGTCAAAGTAAAATCGATGAGGATTGGGGATGATTGAGTGAATCTTTTAGCCATAGCTGCCTTCTTCCAATCAAGAACTATTGTCCAAGAGCAATGAAAGAGAAGAGGGAAAGTCTTTTGATTGCGTTCCCGGCTCTCTTTCCCTTTATTTTATCCCGTGTCTGGGTGAATATGACTTTCTTTCAGAAGGATTGGCTCCGGAAGATGACCTGGTGGAGGAAGACTTGAAGGTTGGTGAGTCAAGCAGTCAGACCCTTTTTAAAGAAAATGAGCCAAAGTTTCAAGTTCAGTTAGGTAACTTACCTGATAAGGTGGATTGCAAGATGATCCTGACTTTGCCAAAAATGGCAAAAACAAATCAGAATGAATCTTTGGAAAGGGATGTGGTAGATACTCAGTAAGCTTGCCATGAGGTAGTGATGCCAAAAGTGCCTCGAGGAGGTTACCTGAAGAAGGTTCTTCTCATTATCACTGACGGTCTAACCAAGGAACTATGTATTGGAGCTTACCTGTTCTCCGGGTCTGTTATTAGGATAGGACGGAAGTCGGGGTGGCTGCACTGCGCTTTATATCTTAAGCAGTGTGCTTCTTCCCGGATCGGTCAAGCTCTTCTTATCTTTCCGCCAGCCACTATTCAAAAAGTCTTTGTTAAAGCGGAATGGAAAAGTCTTTGGATGAATTCATTTAGGTATCGAAGTTTGACTGTTTGACACTCTCTCTTTCGATGGCGCTATCACTTTGGAGCGATAGCCGGGACTAATGACTGGTATTATCAAGATAAACCTAGGATTCTACATAGCCTTTAAGTTAACAAAGGAAGGGAAGAAGGGCTTGCCTAGATCTCGTATTCCATCTGCCATAGACGCTTTCTTTTTACTGCGCAAGCAAGCCGGGGATTTACTTAAGACTTTGAAGTAGGAGAATCCGCTGCTCCTGCTACCGCCCCTAAATTCCCGAATAAGGAAATACGGCCTTTACCTTATCCTTATTAGCGGTACCCTTGGCTTAACAACATCAAAGAGGAATGGGAAGACAAGAGAAGAGAATGCCCGGGGAACCGAGTCTTCTTTATTGATTACTGAATTGGCTGCTGCAGAGGATACCACTTCTGTCACTGACTCAGTAGATGGACGAGACAACCTCTTTCACCGAGTCGGGTGCCGAAAAGTCTGCTATCGCTTAAGATAATAAGATAAATAGATAAGCGGGCTTACCACTTCATCTGTTGTAGCTGAATTCAATGAAGATACATAGGATGTGGAAAGTTAGCAAATAAGCTCCGTTACGGGAGAGTACTCTTTAGAAGACCCGTAGCTGGCCATAACTCGAACTGGGCATTCTAGGCCTGAGGATTCTTTACTGACTCGTCTGATGTCTCCGGCCCTAAGCGTCTGGTGAAAAAGGGTCTGCCACCACTTTTTAGGATGCTATTGCTCAATTGAATTGTGTAACCGAATCGGATGTCTCCTTATCCATAAGCCCAGAGATCAGAGAGAATAGTAATACATAAGCCTAGCCTAGAATGCCTAGGCAACAGAAAGAGAATGAATAGGAAGAGAAGACTAGAGAGGATAGTTCTAGTAAGAAGAAGAAGAATTTTCCAGTTCGAGAATAGGGAGCAACTAGGAGACAACATCCGAGTTAGCAACTTTCAAAGCAATTCGGTAAAAGAATCTTTCTTTTTCCAGTCTTCTTTAATAAAAAAATAAAGACATAGGGTTGCCCAGAACAGTTCTCCCAGCAAGGGGAATCCTAGAGGAGGAAGAGGGGACAGCACAGCGCAAGTTTTTACATTCTTTCAAGTCAGATCTTTCCTCCGGTCTTTCTCTAAATAGCTTAGCTTCAACTTCAAAGCTTCCGGGCTTACCTTACCCCTTTCTTTAGTTTAGTTAGATTGAAGGCTTCCTTCCCGGACGGTACTCGACATTCTAAATAGTAAGCAGATTAGTAAGTAATAGAAAACAGGAAGGGCACTGATCCTTCACTTAAACTGTAAGGCCTTTACTTACCTATAGCTTTCTTTTCGCTTCACCGGAATCAGATGCTGTAGATGATCAAACTTCTGCCGCGGAGTCGGCTTCAGTATAGGATACAACTTCTATCACTGAATCATCTAGGGAAAAAGAGTCCTGTCCTGCTATCGCTGCATCTTCCGCTGTCCTTTCCTTTTCTTAAGAGTCTACGTTAAGCTGATTCTCGTCTTTCCCTAGCTAACTCCTAAACATTCTCCTATCTTCAAACAAGTCTTTATGTGTCAAAGAAAGGAGAGCCTGCAAGCTTCCACCAATGCCATCCATGGCACAATTCATTGATGAAAGCGGCGAATTGGAAGAAATGAATCTCAAAAGTTCATATGAAAAACACATGCCGAGCCTTGTTTTCATTTTCAGAGAGCTAGGCAGAAGAAAAGCCAAAAGTCACTTTTCGCCTGTTTTGGTGCCAGCTGGCTGTTGAAAGCGAGAAAGTAAAGGCCGATGGCATATTCTCTTCTTTTTGAAAGACAGCCAAGACCTGTGGCATTCCCCCCCAAGGACTAAGTTCCCTAAATCGGGGAAAGACTGAGTGTCTCGAAGCGAAGTCTGAACTTCCAATTCTGAGAGCAGAGCTAAAGCTCCGGGCTAGTTTTTTACTAGGAATCCTGGAAAAAGAGTCATCAGCCTAAAGAAGATTCTGCAGAGTTTGACTGATGAATGGCTACATTAAGTCAGACTTTTTTCGACCGAGTTTGCTATAATTGGCGTTTGGATTCAGTTACATTGGCTCCCACTTCGGGTTCAGATTTCACTCCAACTGCACCTAAAGGTGATTTACCGGCAGAGGATTCAGCCGGAATTTGAGCGAATACAAATGCAATTTAACCAAGTCGAGGCAACGGTTGAAAAACCACTTCAATAGTAAGCAGAAGATAAGAGGGAGAACTATAAGATTAAGCCTCCGGACCGGAAGAGGAAGTGTCGCTGGTCTTTACTTTGCTTGTCTTTTCTTCCTTACTCTAAAAAGTAAGCAAGCGCTACGCCCCCTTAAGAAACCGGTTTTTTTCGGCCGTCAAGTTCAGTTTACTTTTTCGATTCGGAACTCTTAGTCGAGCTGATGGCGGGATCGATTTTTTGTTCGAGGTTCCAGAAAAAAGAGAGGAAGCACCGCCCAATGGTGCTTTTACGAAAGTACGGTCACCGGTGGCTAATACCTTCTCGACACTATCGAACCTGAAATCCACTCTCAATCGCTCTTTTTAGTGGGGTTTTCGGAATTCTTTTTTTTCCTGGGGCGGACCATGCCTTGGATTTCAATCCGAGATCATCCCTTGGGGTTAGTTCATTCTCTTGGTTAGTTGATCTCTTGCTTAGTTTATTCCATTTACTGCCCCTCTTTTGCTTGATGAAAGACATCCTGGCAAAGGCTGTGTATATTAAAAAAGGGGACTTTCATGGGTCCGATGGCTCTTTGACTGGTGTGCCTGAAAATGTGATGGATAAATGGGCTTTTGAAACTCGATTTGTCGCAACAAAACAAGAGGTATTGTCTCCGCCTTTTCAAGTAGGGATCATCTCTCAAGTGTTATGATCCTCCATTGCTGCTCGGTAGTGGCCTAAGGCTCAATGATTGATCTTCTGCGCTAAGGCTAGCATCTCATCCCATCTTTCATCTACTAGCATTTCTCATCTTTCATCTTATTGCTTTGAGCTCTCTTCGGAAAAGTGTAAAAGTGTAACCTGCTGCTCCTTGATTTCACATAAACAACTGAGTGCCTTCTGCTCCTTTTGGTCTTCTCTTTCTGTGTCTATTGATCTCCTGCCCACTCACATTCTCTTTATCGAATCCTTCTAGGCAGATATGACTACTCCTGCTTGCTCTTGGCCTTGGCTGCTTAGAGACATCCCTTTAGTTCGTCTTAGAGAATGGAATTTTGAATTCTATTTTCGTCTTATTGTAGGTCGGTCATCTGTTCAATCTGGAATTCCGGGTTTCTGGTACCGGTTTCAGTTCCTTTGTTCAAATCAATATCTATGTCAGGCTTCCCTTCCCGGTTGTCCTGTCCTGTTCAATCCGTTGTTCTTCTGTCTGAGGCAAAGGCGAATCCCTTATACTGTATACGGTCGAGCTGGCTTGGCTGGTACATCAAGCATATCGGCATCTTGCTTGTTCGGTGTGGTACACATATCTGTCAATGTCAATCAAGTATCAATCAAGTAATAGAATTCATTCCCACTGTCTGAGGTTCGTAGACGCTCGACTGGTAAGGAGAGGAGTGATGACTTGGTTGCTTTTTTTTTATATGCCCATACTATTGTTTCGATAGATCCCGGGATCAATACAAAAAAAAACCTATGAATTAGAGTAGAGCAGTTGACGTTGGATTATTTCGAATTGATTGGAAGAAAGACGAATAGGTGTAGCGAAGAAAAAAAATCGGAGCGGGTAGGTTGAATCTGAAAAGTACTCTGTGGGGGTAACTATGTTAAGTTAATTGCGTATCGTAAAAAAAAATGTTATGTGCTCCCGGGAAAGAAATTGCTACTCTATTCGATAGGCCAGGAACAATCGAAAAAAGCCAGACCAGTACGGTATCTCTTTGAATCCTTAATATGGTGATACCCCCGATTCAACCTACATATGTCTCTCCTCCATCAATCGGTACTAGTTATTTTCATTTTGATTCCTTGACTTGATTTGTCCGATGAGAAATGCGAAACGAAAGAAGGATCCTCCTGCTGGGAATTAGATAAAAATCCTTCTTTGTCCCCCCTCTTCACAGAGATGAATTGATCGATTCATCGGATCCTAGCCTAGGTCGGGACTGACGGGGCTCGAACCCGCAGCTTCCGCCTTGACAGGGCGGTGCTCTGACCGATTGAACTACAATCCCAGGAAAATTAGGTGTACAGCCTCCAAATTCTTTTTTTTTTTCTCATTGGATTTCATTCGAACCATTTAGTTTCGCCGTGTTGTAACAGAGACACGGATGATATACTTTATTATTATATTAATATTAAATATATATATATTTAATTATGCATAGTGGGCTAATTCATGAATTGAATCAAATGGGCCCTTTTAACTAAGCGGTAGAGTCACGCTCTTTAAACGCCCTAAGAAATAGGCGTAAGTCATCGATTCAAATCCGATAAAGATAAAAAAGGGCTTATATATTTTCCACGAAACTCCTGTCTTACTTAGTCTTCATTTTTTCAGCAGAGAATATAGATATGAAAAAAAAGCGCCTGGCGAGTAGTTTTTTTTATTAGTTTTTAAGTTGAATGTTCATTCTGATGATAAGTAGTCGATTAGGAGAACTGCTATGTCACTACAGGGTATACTCTTCCTTTCCTCATCTTTCATTATTCATATTTTATGTCCTAGAACATAGATATTCTAGATACCCATTATGAATCGCCCGCCAAAGTCTTCCTACTTCTCCAATGTTCCCCGAAGAGAAATCAATCAAAAGTCAGTGGACCTGAATTTTTTCATGACTATATAAGCTATTCTGATATTAAGATTCGATATAGATGAAATCGTGGAAGCGGACCTTTGATTTCCTTGGACCACGTAAGAATTCGTCGTCCGATTGAATCTTCTTGTTCCTGAATGCTTCATAGGAATCCATCGCTATTCCTTTCTTCCACCGAGAAAGGTTCATTCCGAGTCACAAGAGCAATTTCTCTTTTTTTTTTAATTGATTTTTCTGGTAATGCAATGCAAGAGGTCTCAGAAATAAGGTTGTTTCTGATGATGAAAAGAGCTTTTTTTTATGTTATGGGAAATTGATGAAAACCCGATATTTAAAGGTCGGTAATGTTAGAAGACGACTGTCGGTATCTGATGGTAAGTAAGATACCTACGGTCGGTATATCTTTGAAAGCTCAGACAGAGAGAATAAACGGACTCCTCGAGGGCTACTTAAGGCACTTTAGTGCAAACCAACCAGAAGGACTGGAGCTGTTGGATGTTGCTCAGTGCTGC